CTGATTCGAGATTTCATAAGAATTGATTTGGTGAAGTCCCCTATTTCAAAAAGGAATGATACGGCAGGTTCGGGATTGATCCCCGTTAATGGATCAGATCGCACCAATATCAATCCTTTTTGTTCCAAGGCGAGGATTCAATCACTTAGCCAACATCAAGGAACTGTTCGTACGTTTCTGAATAGAAATAAGGAAGGTGAATCTTTTCTAGTTTTGTCATCATCCAATTGTTCTCGAATTGGTCCATTCAATGGGTTGAAATATCACAATCTTACAAAAAAAGAATCAATTAAAATTAAAGAGGATCCCATGATTCCAATTAGTAATTCGTTGGGCCCTTTTGGGACGGTACCTAAAATTGCGAATTTTTACTCATCTTACCAGTTAATAACTCATAATGAGATCTTGTTAAATAAATATTTGCTACTTGATAATCCAAAACAGACTTTCGAAGCACTGAAATATTATTTCATGGATGAAAATGGGATAATTTATAATCCCGATCCGTGCAGTAACATCATTTTGAATCCGTTTGATTCGAATTGGTACTTTCCACATCAAGATTATTGTGAAGAGACATGCACAATAATTAGTCTTGGACAGTTTATTTGTGAAAATGGATGTATATCCAAACACGGACCACGCATAAAATCTGGTCAAGTTCTAATTGTTCATGTTGATTCCTTAGTAATAAGATCAGCGAAGCCTCATTTGGCCACCCCAGGAGCAACCGTTCAGGGTCATTATGGAGAAATCCTTTACGAAGGAAATACATTAGTTACATTTATATATGAAAAATCGAGATCTGGTGATATAACTCAAGGTCTTCCAAAAGTAGAACAAGTGTTAGAAGTTCGTTCGATTGATTCAATATCGATGAACCTAGAAAAGAGGTTTGAAGGTTGGGGCGAGTGTATGACAGGAATTCTTGGAATCCCTTGGGGATTTTTGATTGGTGCTGAGCTAACCATAGCGCAAAGCCATTTCTCTTTGGTTAATAAGATCCAAAGGGTTTATCGATCCCAGGGGGTGCAGATCCATAATAGGCATATAGAGATTATTGTACGCCAAATAACATCAAAAGTATTGGTTTCAGAAGATGGAATGTCTAATGTTTTCTCACCCGGAGAACTAATCGGATTGTTGCGAGCCGAACGAACAGGTCGTGCTTTGGAAGAAGCGATCTGTTACCGAGCCGTCTTATTGGGAATAACGAGGGCATCTCTGAATACTCAAAGTTTCATATCCGAAGCGAGTTTTCAAGAAACCACTCGAGTTTTAGCAAAAGCCGCTTTACGAGGCCGTATTGATTGGTTGAAAGGACTGAAAGAAAATGTTGTTCTGGGGGGGATGATACCTGTTGGTACCGGATTCAAGGGATTAGTTCACCATTCAAGGGAACACAACAACATTCCTTTTGAAATCCAAAAGAAGAGTAGATTCGAGGGGGAAATGAGAGATATTTTGTTCCACCACAGAGAATTATTTTGTTCTTGCCTCGAAACAAATTTCCATGATACATCAGAACAATCTTTTATGGGATTGAATGATTCATAAGAGCAGATTCATTCTTTTAACCATCTGGTCCGGTCATTTGATTTGGTCATTTTTGTAATAAAGATAATTAAAGAATAGACAGGAGTTAATGGCTTGGACCATGTATCAACGGGCAATCCCCGGTAGAAGGTTCCGTCGGAACAATTATTTATTTCAGGTACCTCGTCTCTTTTTTTTTTTTAAGAGGAAGTGTGGGGAGAAATGACAAGAAGATATTGGAACATCAATTTGGAAGAGATGCTGGAAGCAGGAGTTCATTTTGGTCATGGTACTAGGAAATGGAATCCTAGAATGGCACCTTACATCTCTGCAAAGCGTAAAGGTATTCATATTACAAATCTTACTAGAACTGCTCGTTCTTTATCCGAAGCCTGTGATTTAGTTTTTGATGCAGCAAGTAGAGGAAAACACTTCTTAATAGTTGGTACGAAAGATAAAGCAGCGGATTCAGTAGCATCAGCTGCAATAAGGGCTCGGTGCCATTATGTCAATAAAAAATGGCTTGGTGGTATGTTAACTAATTGGTTCACTACAGAAACGAGACTTCATAAGTTCAGGGATTTGAGAGCAGAACAAAAGACAGGGAGACTCAACCGTCTCCCGAAAAGAGATGCAGCAATGTTAAAGAGAAAATTATCTCACTTGCAAACATATCTGGGCGGGATCAAATATATGACGGGGTTACCCGATATTGTAATCATCATCGATCAGCAAGAAGAATATACAGCTATTAGAGAATGTGCCACTTTGGGTATTCCAACGATTTGTTTAATCGATACAAATTGTGACCCGGATCTCGCGGATATTCCGATTCCAGCCAATGATGACGCTATAGCTTCAATCAGATTAATTCTTAACAAATTAGTATCGGCAATTTGTGAGGGCCGTTCTAGCTATATAAGAAATCATTGATTAATAATCAAAAATCAAATAAGTCAATTATTTCATATTTCGGGAACTTCATAAATTTATTGAATCGGTTACTATTGCTGAATCTCAAAAAAGAGATCAATATTTACGCTTAAATATAAGATTCAAGTAGGAGAGTCGAGAAAGAGATGGTTGAATCAAAATAATTCCATTTTTAGTTCCATTTCTGCAGAGGTCAATATGAACGTTCTAACATGTTCCATCAACACCCTAAAAGGGTTATACGAGATATCCGGTGTGGAAGTAGGCCAACATTTCTATTGGCAAATAGGAGGTTTCCAAGTCCATGCCCAAGTACTTATCACTTCTTGGGTCGTAATTGCTATCTTATTAGGTTCAGCCGCTATAGCTGTTCGGAATCCACAAACTATTCCAACCGACGGTCAGAATTTCTTCGAATATGTCCTTGAATTCATTCGAGATTTGAGCAAAACTCAAATTGGAGAAGAATATGGTCCTTGGGTTCCCTTTATTGGAACTATGTTCCTATTTATTTTTGTTTCTAACTGGTCGGGTGCTCTTTTACCTTGGAAAATTATACAGTTACCTCACGGGGAGTTAGCTGCACCTACGAATGATATAAATACTACTGTTGCTTTAGCTTTACCCACGTCAGTGGCGTATTTCTATGCAGGTCTTACAAAAAAGGGATTGGGCTATTTCGGTAAATACATTCAACCAACTCCAATACTTTTACCAATTAATATCTTAGAAGATTTCACAAAACCTTTATCACTTAGTTTTCGACTTTTCGGGAATATATTGGCTGATGAATTGGTCGTTGTTGTTCTTGTTTCTTTAGTGCCTTCAGTAGTTCCTATACCTGTCATGTTCCTTGGATTATTCACAAGCAGTATTCAAGCTCTGATTTTTGCAACTTTAGCCGCGGCTTATATAGGTGAATCCATGGAAGGCCATCATTGACTAGCTTTCCAAATCAAATAGTCTTACTCAAAATAAAGCTTATCAAAAAGAAATGGGTGGCCAAAGATATTCACTTGGATAACATGATATATACGATAATATACGGTATATACGATATAGAGTAGGGATAAGAAATAGATACGATATTACGGAATTGTAACAAAAAAAGGAAAGATATCTAAAAGAAGGGGTATTTTTCCTAAGATTCTTGCTTGTCCTATTCATGCCATACCCCTCTGTTCGATATTTTATTTGGATTAGTTCAGTCAATTACGATATTACGACTCATAAATTGGATAAGAATTGTTATCTGTTTGCGATGTGTAACTAAACAAAAAACTATGTTCTATAGAAAGAATCATTCCCGTTTCATTTGATTCCATTCAATTCAACGATTCCCCGAAAATTCTAATTAATTGCAATTGGATCAATCCAATTTGGATATGTGATGGTTCGGGCTGATGAATCTGTCCCTTTGTATCCATGTGGGATAATGATACACAAAAGGAAGAGTTTACGAATAAGATTAATAAAAAAGTGGGTTAGGTAGGTCGAGCTAGGTATATGGCATATATATATATGCCAACCCCTGCGTATGTTTAGCAGAATGATTCTAGAATCCGATTCAATATAAGATGCCGATGGTTCACGTTATGGAAGAAAGACATGTCTATGTGATATTAGATATTCACTAGTTATATCTAGTTATATATGGGCTATCCTTATATATTATTATATTCTATTATTGGTTATTAGATTTCCCATCTCGCCGAATTTAGATAGATTCCGATCTAAGTCCTTCCATTTTGTCTGTGACTGTGGATTGAATGAATAAACAGATGAAGTAAAGTATATAGAGGAGAAAGAGCGAAAAATGGAAAGAATGGTTCGAAACAAAGAAATAGAAAAACTAGAACCATATGGATATTAGTGATGGAATAATAAGCAATAATTCATTGTGTATCATTAACCATTTCTTAATTTTGGTATGAGGAGCTTACCATGAATCCCCTAATTTCTGCCGCTTCCGTTATTGCTGCTGGATTGGCCGTAGGACTTGCTTCTATTGGACCCGGAGTTGGTCAAGGTACTGCTGCGGGTCAAGCCGTAGAAGGTATCGCAAGACAACCAGAAGCAGAAGGTAAAATACGCGGTACTTTATTACTTAGTCTGGCTTTTATGGAAGCTTTAACAATTTACGGACTGGTCGTGGCGTTAGCGCTTTTATTTGCGAATCCTTTTGTTTAATCCTAGAAACCCTCCCTGAAACATGAAAAATACGTACTTATTGGATTGCCTTGACCTTGCTGCTTGCTTCTTAGAATTCTAGCAAGACTTCACTCCTACAATCACTTATTCGTTGAGACAATACCCCGGGGGAAGGACTGATTTCAGGAATTAGCAGATCTGCTTGCTTTCTTCCTTTCTGGCCTTAGTCCAATGGAAAGGAAACCCCTTTTTGATTTTTGTTTTAAGGAGTGTTGCAACAAATGAGGTGTTTCGCAATTGACACGATACTTGGGATCTAATAAGTGTCTTATTGGGAACTGAAATGGAAAGAAAAAAAAAAAAAAGATCATTTTTCATTT